AACTTAGGACTCCCACCAACCACCCTAGCAGTAGTATCAGGTACAGAGGAACAAGGCCCACCAACCACCACAGAAGGAAACACCTGAGCACCCCTAGATGGAGAACTAACATTCCTCAAAACCCCAGACCTTGCACTGGAACAACAGAGACACTCTGACTAGGAAGAGGAGTGACACACAGCCTGAGCACAGACCCCAGAAACTTCTAAAACAGGGGAAGTGACAACTTTCTTGGGACACCTTTCATCCATATGACCAAAAACCTGACACAGAGAGCATCTTGAAGGTTTCCATGGGTATTTCACAGAGATACAAGAAGAGGCCCCATTAGTATGTTTCAGATCAATAGAATCCTGAAAAGAAGACTTCACATCAACCTCAACACATATACGAGCATAGCTAAGCCTTTGATTAGACTCAGTCAGAGAATCAGCATACAGAGGAGAGCAATAGAGAAGAAAGAGATTATGCATTACGTTCTCTTCCTCTTACCGGGATTCGATTTCAATGAAAGACCGTCACCGTCCTTGTACCGAGCAGTTCATGCCAGGACCGGCAAAACCCTTAGTTCCGTTAAGGCTCCAAGAAAAAGTCACTCTAGCAACTCGATTCAAACTTTTGAAAATAGGTCATACCTTGACTCCTTCCTTCTTTCACGGAAAGGGTAGACTTGCCTACAGAAAGATCGCTCCTGCTATGACTTAGCTTACCTGGAAAGAAAGGAACTGCACCGATTGATTGGTTTCAGGCGTCGACGGGGTAATACCCGTAGGCTGGAGGCTTGGTAACCTCCTGGGCTGACTCATCTGGTAATGACCCTTTCCCTATTGTATTGTCCGGAAACGACTAACTCAGGAGAAAAGAAAGAAGAGAGCTTACACCCTTGGCACATTCCTGTTTTGTTTTGAAAAGAAAGAAAGAAGCACTTCTCGAAAGCAGAATGGAAGGCGTTAAGCCAAGGAAATAAATCTGTGTTTGGGCCGCGCGCTTGGCTGATTGGAATAATCTTGGAAGGTAGCTAGGTATCTCTTAAGCTTCAAACCAATACCCGCTACATATACCCGGCTTTTCCTTTCTCGACGACCGAAAAGGAAGACAACCGCTCCGGACGAGGAATCCGGTTTCTGTGCTCGCTAGCCAGAATAAAAAACTTTCTTCCATGAAACTCTAATCATTCAGTCAATCAGTAGATTTCCCACGAAACGGGTTCACTCAGTTCGAAACCTCTACTAAATAAGTAATCAAGGACGAGCAAGGAGAGGGCGCCAGGAGATGGATTAAGGGATGGCTTAGTAGCTGCAGTTGGATCGGATGATCGAGATGGAGAATAGGCCCTGGAATGAGGTTGTTCAGAGCCTGAGGGATTTGATTCAATGAGATGGCCGGAAAGCTCTAGCTTCGAATGATGGGGAATCAACAGCTTCGAAGCAGGGGACTGGATCTTGACCTGGAAGAGATGCTACTAGGTAAACTCGATCAATTGGTGCTGGTTCACTGGCATCATTAACTGAGACTATAATGGGTTCGGATGCAACCAAAGCAATAGCCACTCAAACTGATGGGTAAGCTGCTTACTCGGATAAGGAGTGAATAAACTGGATCCACTTCCAAATCAACCCTGGCTACTCACGATCGACCTGGAAAGAATGCTGCGACTGATACATTGACTGGTTTCAAGATAAACAACAGAATCCGCTACTCTTAGTTAGCTGCATCTCGAACTGCCTCTCTAGCGGTTAGTGGTGTTGTTACTGTTGGGTGGTTAACTGGTTCTTCGATTGGAGAAAGATAATCTGTATCTGGAACTCCATCTACTACTGGGTCTCGATCAACCCTTGCCTTTGCTGGTGGTTATGGATCCACTGAATCAACGGGTAGAACTTTGACTCGATCAATATCTATTTGACTTATATAGGTATCTACTGATAGGCGTATACTTGAGTGACTAAAGTGAAATGATTAGGCATTCGTCAGTAATTTGGCTTATGCTCGTGCTCGGCCTACTGAAGAAGACAGAGTCCAGGGGCCGGCCTGGTGTGGTTTTACCTCCTAACTAGGGATGAGTAGCTGGCCTTTGTTCAATTTCACACCCTTGTGTGTGAGATCTAGATATATATATCTTATTGGGATCATGTTCGTAGAGTGAAGGGCTTATACAAAAGATTATGGTAGTCGTTATGAAGCATCAGCAGCAGATTCCCTCCAGAGCAGGTAAATAGCTAGAGTAAGAGCTAACCAATTTCATCATTTCGAAAGCTAGTTGCCATATCTAGTAGTCAGGGTTGAATAAGCGCTAAGGGCATAGCTAGAGGCACCCCCATAGTCACATTTCATCCAATTGACCAGGCCCAGCAACGGAGCAAGCATAGGCTAAGGTGGTAGCATCTCACCTGCTAAGCCATTGAACCATCCAATAGCTATTCTAGCAAGCTACCTCACCTACTAGCTAATGGAACAAATAAAAAACAATAGTGCAAGCAATCTCACCTACCTCTACTTACTGATTCTACTGAACCAAGAAAGGTAATCCATATCCGCTGCCTGAAGTCACTCCTCAAGAGGTTTCTCATCCATAGCAGCAGGAATGGACCTAAAAGTCCAGTCATATGAGTAGGAGGATCTATCGGCACCCATACCACTCCATCGATCGGTTGAGTAAACCGCTACCCCGCTCCCAACTCTCAGGACTATAAAGAGAAATCTCTGCCAGGAGAGAGCGAAAGACCACTTACTAACAGTTAGGGAAGGAGACCAAGCTACTCCACTATAGAAGGGGGGGGGGAAGAGCTATATAGCTAGTCTGATTCCTCTGTCCCTGATTCTTTTTTCATTCCTCTGATTGTAGTGCAAGCGGAATTCCTCCCTGCAATATGGAGTTCCATCCTCCTTCTCTTCATTAATCACGTCATCCGAGGTAAGTAATGTTCCTGAAGTAAGATTGAAGGAATGTTCATATGTATATTTAGTTGCAAGCAAGACTGCCTGACTGGGCATATAGCCTGAATGAGTGGGCAAGTTCCGTCTTCGACCTAGGTCAATGTGTAACTAGAAAGTCCTGCTGCTGGTCTTCCGTCTAGTCTTCCAGTTTGATTGAATTGATCCGTCTTCGTCGACCGAATGAGTCTCTCAGCCCGGGAGTGATGTCATCTCCTTTCCTCTTCTGCTGTTGAAAGGTCTGTGCCAACTCGGGCAAGGGGACTGACTCCAAGGGAAGCAACGTCTAATGCACGTGTAGTTCCGGCAAGGGCAGTTAAGACCCACTTTCTAGAGAATCTGTCCCTGCTGCTCTAGTTCCATAGGCGCTTTGTTGCCCATGTGAGAAAGAGAATAGTTGTTGTTAGCAGTTGGCGCTACTCAGATTCTGTTGGTGTTAAGGGTGATTAGGAGTGAAACTCCGTCTAGTTAGGCCAGGACAGCTACGGTAAAGAACCTAGGCAATATGCTATGTCTGCGTCTATCCTCGCTGTCAGGGCAGCTTCAGGCTTTGAAGCAGGCTTACTTCCTGCAGTGGTAGCGACTACCGATGTGTAAAGATCAACTTCTCTTTCTATTGCTAAGTCCTCAGTGTAAAGAAAAGCGTTTAACCAGTAGTTAGAGTTACGAGCGTCAGTTGCTAAGGGTGGTTAGCCCAGGGCTGCTAAGGCAAAGGTGCTATTTGTAAAGTCCCTCCCGGATTCCGCCCCCAACTCAAAGAAAGAAAATCGAATCTATCCCTTATTGAAAGTAGGTTATGAAGTAGAGGCAGACCATAAGGAAGAGAAGGATTTCTGTCAATAATGGAATAGTAGGAATCGCGCATTGGAAAGTGTCCTATGGTGATCTAATAGCTTTGGAAAGAAGCCAAGAAAGATCATACGCTCATTCAGAATCAAAAACGGAAAGGAAAGAGATTCAATTTCCCCCTGTTGGGACAACGAATGACAGGGATTGATGACTTCAAGCTTCAAGTAATGATCTGGATCTTGATGTGATTTATAGCATTGGAATTTCCTACTTCTACTTCTCTCTCTCAAGGGATTGAGATCTACTTATTTACGCTCATCTTTTCTTGACCGACAGTCTCAGCGAAGAAAAAGAAGAAAGTGGTCGAAAGTCACATAGAAGAGGCATTATCCCCAGCTGAGGTGGGATACGATCCAGCAACTTGTTAGGAGTAGGTTTTGGCTTGCCCCTTTCTATGTTATTAGTAAGATAGGTTTGGAACCCTTTCCCTTTTTTAGAATAATGAAAATAATAAGGTTAGCTTCCAAAGCTCCTTTCTTCAGCTGGTGCGCAGGAGCGCACTTTCGCTTTCCCCTTAACAAGGGAGTGTAATGAATGGGGATCCCCCGCCTGCAGTCTTCTCTTCCTATCACTTCACTTCGTTCGAAAAGATGATCTCATCGGACCTCACCGGGCCGGGCGAAGGGGAAAGAAGGGATGGGTGGTCCGGGAACAACAACGGGAGAGGGCTCGTAGCCCCCCCCTCTCCCTCTTCCCCACGCCTATTTGTTCTCCCAGCCCCGGAGAGATGCAGAACTCTTTTTTTTTTTTAAAGATGAATAGATAGAGCCATGATACATCCCGGAATATTTGAAAGGTAAATAGACTCTTTTCGTCCCCTTTTCGATGTCTGCCTCAGGACCTATGTGAATGTTTTGGAATGGGGATGTTTGCCTTTATGTAACAAGTAGACCCACGATACGGACTAATAGATGTTCCTACTCTTACCCATAAGTAAGATCTATTCCTAGTTGGTCAGTTCCCCACGACACGGCTTCTCGCTTTTCATGAATGTGTCTCCCCCTCTGCTTATGTGAGTTTGACCCTCCTTTGACTCTGCTTGCTTTTGACTCCCTATGAGCCATTTTACGACCTGACTTTTTCGGAGGGTCGGCGGGACATGGGAGCCTCAGCTCATGCATCGGTTTACCGAAATCACCTCCGCTATCCCACTTCCTTCTATTCAAAAAAAAAAGGCGAGCAGCCCTTAAACAAAAAGGCCCTAAGAGGGCTCTTCTTTATATATTACATAAGCCCTAAAGTAGGTAGGCCCGAAAGCCGAACTCAGCAACTTGTTAGGAGTAGGTTTTGGCTTGCCCCTTTCTATGTTATTAGTAAAGCGCTAACGCCCTATCTATAGTAAGGGGCCTTTTCAATAAGGCTCGCGTAGGGGCGCTCACCTTTTTTGGCTCCCTTCGCTCCACTAGCCTTGATTGGCGGATGGAAGTACCAAGGTACGTCTGGTGCTATCGTATATAAGATCACGCCTGCATTTAGGAGGATCTTTCCCTCTTCAACAAGCCGGTGGTGATCCCACTTTCGAAAGAGAGTCTCGACGCGGCGGTGTACACGTAGCTGCATATCGGATCCCGTCACTGGCTACCGCTTTCTTTCCTACCGGACCGGAGGCGGCCGAGAATGTTATGTCAAAAGGACCAACGACGATGAAAGAGGAGTAGGAGTAGGACGGAATCGAATGATTGATTACGAGATAGACAATGAGACAAAGCCAAGAGGGGAGAGCACTTAGACAATTCACTTTGAGTACAGGGAAGTCTGCTGGTAGGAATTCCTCAGGGCGTATTAAGGTTTTTCACCGAGGGGGTGGATCGAAGCGATTGCAGCGAAGAATTGATCTGAAACGAAGCACTTCGTCTATGGGCATTGTAGAAAGGATAGAATATGACCCTAATCGTTCTTCTCGAATCGCTCCAGTACGATGGATCGAGGGGGTGCAGCTAGGCCGCCAGAGGAAATGCAACACAATAGAAGAGTTCGCTCCACCGCGTAAGATCCTCGAACCTACCACGACCACCATCCGCGGTCCATTTTCGTTCTCTTCCCTGCCCGGGAAGGTGGATCAAAGAAAGGTAGCTTCCTTCTCTCCTGGACTGATGGCGGCTTATGTAGTGGTCGGCCTTCCCACCGGAATGCCTCCTTGGTCGAAAGGCCCCTTTACTAGTAAGGGCGCAGGAAGCAAAAAAACTTACGCGAAGGACGTTTTCTTCTCCGCCCTCTCCTCTCCAAAGGCCAAGGGAGAGACTGCACCCCTTTCCTTCGGTAGCTCTTTTGGTTTCCCAAGGATAGCGGTAGCTGGGGCAAAGCCCGCTTTCTTCGCTCCGCGAATGAGAGAGAAAGTCAGAGGAAAAAACACGTTCTTTCTTTGCGAGATCCGAAAGTGGAGAACGCATAGCATTCTATGGGCACATAGGATCAAACGTAAAGCAGCGCTTTCTTGGCAGAGTTTTAGGCGGCAAGAGACTGACGGGCTTGTTGGAGCTGCTGAGCATAACTGTATGACTCGTACAGAAAAACGTTAGATCTACAACGATCATGGGTTAATCATAATCATCGTTTTCATCAAGTTAGGCCCCTTTTAGGCCATTTTGCTAGAAAGATTCTCTTATAAAGAAAGATCTTCGATAGCATTCTCTAGCATAGCCTGGAGATGACATTCTTCGTCCCTTGGGTCAGACTATAGGAGCTGGTCTGGCACATTCATTTTTCTAATGAACCCCTCGCATTCTTTGGTCGGCCTCATGGAGCTGACCTTGTACTCATGTACGCATGACTTCGCTCGCACTGCTCTTTTTAGACTTATACAGCTCATTTGGGTGCCAGCCTCTCAGCTTTATGAAGGAGGTCATCCGAGGCCCTTGCACAGAATACTTTTATATGGTCTAGGCGGAGCCCCAGGCTTAGTGGATCACAGGTCTCAAAGTTGATATTCAACCCGATTGATGATCTTTTCATTGGTCTTTAGGCCCAAAACTTCATTGCCACATCATATGGAACGGAGGCCTGGGATTGTTCTTCATTCTTTGGTGTTTGTACTTATGTTTGTACATCATACTTCTTTGGTCTAGTCGTAGGCCTAGGGACATAATACTTCATTGGCACACCACATCATATACTTCATTTCCAGAGTCAGATCGAGCGGAGGCCTGGGTTTGCATTTCTTACGTCTTTGGTCTGGTCGGAGGCCCATGGGCAGACTTCTACCGCGGCTTCCGTGGATCGCTCTTTCTATTGTTTGACCGCCTCTCTGTAATGCTTTTAAGTTGCTATTGCACTTCCCGTTCCCTTACGGTCGAAAGCTTCTTCTGGTATTCTTGGTTCTACCTTTGGATTGGTCGTACTCATTGAGCTGACTTTGGACTGTCATGAGGAGCAGCACTTGTTTGTACTCATGGAACTTCCCTTGTGCGGTCATCCCTTTCATAGTTATAGGACCGGGTTTGCAGCTTCGACTAGAGGTCCGGGTTTGCAGCTTCTAGTCTTAGAATACCTTGTTTGTGGTCCTCTTTGATGAGAATTCCAATACCAGTCCAGAGGAGCATCCCTTCCATTTCGAGAGCTAGAGGATGCGAAGTTTCTTTCATCTGGGACAGAAGCTGGAATTGGAATCATTTCCTCTTTCTTTGGTCTTTGCCCTTTGTAGGACCATTGTTGGCATCTGATTCCTACTAGACTAGTGATCCTGCTTGACACGAAAGATGTCTGATTTTCTTAAACAGCCTTCTCATCGATCTTTCTCATTCTCCTGCCTTCAGGTAAGTACCTAACTAAGCGCATCTATCTACGAGAAAGTCCCGGTTAGAATGCGAAGTATCTCAGTGCTCCAGTATTGAATGAAAGGAATGAGAAATTAGGGTTAGGAGGCGAGGAAGAAAGAGTATAGTAGGGGATTAGAACGCACGGGATTCGTTTAAGGCGTAATCCGAATCCAAGAAGAATGGATAGCTCGTGGGATTGACTGGTATTCGCTTCGTTTGCTCTTCTTCTTCGGACACATTTGGCATGGTGCGTATTTACATATTATATAAGTAGTGGGCTCCCCTTTTTAATAAAAAAGTAAGGATTAACGGTTCCCTTTGTTTCTTTTCTGACTTTTCAAGGTGTATTTCTTCCTTCATGTATCCTTGCGTAAGTGAGTAGTATTGAAGCGTAAGTATCCATCTTTGATCTTTTTAAATCGTGGGTACCGAAAAGAATGGAATGTGTTGCATTCCTACGCCCAAAAAGTCCCATGTCTTTCTTGGTTGGACCAAGGCAATTACTACAATGATTATGTGTGTCGGATAGTATTTCGTCTCCGAGGCCTAAACAGCGAGATTCGAATCGGAACACCAATCCATATTGTGATTCAAGGCCCTCGGCCTTTCAATACAAACTTAGCTGTCTAAGCGAGTGGTTTGAGTCTACAAGAAAGGTACCCCACCTTTCCCTCTTTCTGTTCTTTCGCTCTGTCCAATCGTGTTAAACATAGTGAGAGAGCACATTCATCAACTAGTTGTAGTCTAGCGAATCGGATCTTTGACAGACGGAGTACAGAGAATCGGCTGTTGCAAGCTGCTGTCCAAGGCAGGGCGGCTAGTAAGCAAGTTGACTCAGGTAGGGGGAGAGTCTATTGAGCTCCAGGTTTGGCTTCGATAAAGTAAGATCCTCACGATCCGGCATTCATAAGGGCAGAAGCACAGGCGAGAGGGAAGTTTGTTTGACTTTTCTATTTTCATAGGCAAAACGAACCCAAAGAAAGGGCATAGGCAGCTCCGTACGATCGGTTCACATCCTCCGCAGCCGCAGCTCTCATAAATAACTTTTACAGATAGAAAGAAGTTGCTCGGAAGATTGCCTTTCCTTCGCCGCAGTGGGCATTCTCCGCTAGTTATCGATTTCGTCAGGAAAAGGCTCGCAATGGCTCTTGCTTGATTAGTGAAAACGTGAGCCTGCCCCTGATTTTAGAACGGGGTTCTGGTTCCAATTCCGATTAGAACAGCGTGCACTGGATTAGTGGGAAAGGGAAGTCCTCCCCATGAAATTGAGAATCTCAGGCCCACTTCTAAGCGCGAAGAAAAGAATTGGATCGCGAGTTAGAGGCTTTTGGCCAGTTCAAGGTCAGCCCTCACCCCGAAAGATCGACTTTAAGTATAGGTTGGTTGCTAAGTTTCTCATTGGATCACTTGAAATGTACTCTGTTATTTCAGGTTCTTTCTTTGGTTCCAATTAGTTCTGAAGTGCTCCTTTACTCGTTATCTTTGCTTCCCAGTCGGTAAACAAGAAGAATTTCCTCTGAAATGGATGGAGATTCGCTGGATCCTGTATATTGATTTGTGTGTAGTATACCGGTCAGGAGCAAAAAATGTTCATACTCCATGATGGATCCCGTATTCTGTTGTAACAATGTCCTTCTTTCGGATAGGAAGAACTGACTGCTTTTGTTCGGATGAGACTACTTTGTCAGGTTAAGCGCCTGTGACCGAGTTCATAAGCGCCTGAGTTTTGTTCCGGAGAAACGGATCAGGAAAGCAAAGCTAACCTCAACACAAAATGCAATTTGGAAAGTCTAAATATTTACGAAAGAATCCTTCATGAATGCATTTCCTATCTTCCCGGAAAGGTCAAGTTGAATACTAAAAAACCTGGTGAAAGACCTTGGTTTTAATCCTCGGGTATCGACGGAATCCCATTCGTTTGAAACAAGGATAATACCTATACTTGGTAATTGATTTTATCTGGCTACGTATCTCACTTCCTCAGCAACCGGTAAAAAGTAGATTCATCAAGATCGGAAGGCAAGATCGCAGTGCTCCTGTGGTGAAACTGCAGGATAAAGATAGGAAAAGTGGTGCAACGAATCCCGGTTGAAGTGAAAAAGAATTTTCTAATGTCTTATATAGGTTACAAGGACTCCTTTCTTTCCAATTCTCCTAGTTCCGAGTGAGGAATTCGAAGACAAAGAAGAAAATGAAAAAACAGAGATTTTGAGATGCAGGTTCTCGCGGACGCAATTCCATCCTCCTTGTTCTACCCCGTCCAGACAGAACTAGAACATAGGTAGTGTTAACCGCCAACAAGAGGAGCTGGCGCAGTAGTGGGAGTCATTTTATCTCTTCTTGATGATGGACAAGGCACGGGAGCACCCCCAACATGAGATCTTGAGCTTGACTCATCGATGGAAAATCTATCTTGAGACTCTTTCTCGCCCCGCCTAACATCTCTCATTCCTTTTCACACCCCTTTAGCGGCTTCACCTTTCGTCTTACGTATTTTATTAGAAATGTGTCTTCTTTCTTGCTCTTCACCGCCTACATCGACGGAACTTCTGAACTCAAGTCCAGATCTGCTTTGTCGCGTTCCTCCCCTTCTCCTTCGCTGACTAGACTCGTGCCCACTCCACTGTCGATGAAGAATGCTTTTCGGGCGTAGAAGCTTTCCTTAACTAAAGCATTCCCTTTCTCCGTTCTGTAGAAACTGGAGCATTTCATTTCTTTACTTGACCGGACCAATTCATATATAATTTCTATTGAGAAGGATTCGCAATTGCATCACCCATTGTCTAATTCGTTTCGTAGCTTATTGGCCTGAGATTCGATCTTTCTCCTTCGACGGAGCCTAGCTTTCTGACTGGGCAAGCAGCTCCTACCGAATTCGCTCCTAGACTGCTTTCAAGGTTCACTACGGACAGCAGGGACGGAAACTCCTACTGGCATTCCTCGTTACTTGACTGACCCACAATCCATTGAATAAGTTCAGTTCAACCTGAGATTCCATTTCTACAGAACGGAGAAAGGGGAGAGCGGGGAAGTAGTTGAGTAAGTCAGTTCAGTGTTCAAGCGGATTGGCAGTCAAGTAAGGATAAGATCTATCTCAAGTAGGAAAGGAGTGAAAGTCAAGGCCCTGGAATTCAGTTCCGTAGGGAAATCAAGATACTCGTATTCGTCTTTTCAGACAAGAGCTCCTAGGCAAGCAAAAGAGAAACGGAAAGCGATTCACCGGATTGACTGACTGAATAGGACAGATGCGAGCGATAGACGAGAGTTGACCGAAGACCGTAGACAGCAACTGATTCCAAGAAGGGAATTGCTATCGAAGCGCTCACCGGCAAAAACAGACAATATACCGATCGGGAAATAGGACGAGAATTTCATAAAGAAAAAAGTGAGCCTTAGGAATCCTTGTCCCACTCGGAGGGATATACTAGTGCGATTATCCCCCACGTGCGAGGTTTAGGTAAAGGCCTTACTCTATTCCTAAAGTCAGGAATAGCGGCCTTGAGGAAAGCAGCTTCGCTTCCTTACTTTAGCTCTTCTTCCTTAAGGAGTTTAGCTTCAAGTTACAAAGAAGAAAAAGAAGGATTCGGGAGATTGTCCTCTATTGGTATTGAAATAGTCTGATGAACTCATCATGCTAGCTCGTGGAATCAAAAGGGTAAGAAGTCCTTAATGCACTTCCAGTAGACTAAGGAGTACCACTCGGGCCCCATACTCAAATGGGTCCCTTCGCTCAACTAGTCAAGCTAAACCAAGACTATCTCCCTACCTAACAAGCGCAGGACTGGTCTGTCCCGCTGAGGCGGGCTTGCTAAAGATGAGGAACAAAACCAAGTCGTGAACTGAGAACCGAAGTCTTGAACTGATTCGAATCCTGGAATTCTCACTGGGTTTGACTTCTTACATGGGATTGAGTTTGATGGCTAACCTGGAGGGTTGAACTCCAACAAGGTCGTGCTAGAAGTTCGTTGCTTGGCGTCTTGCCCACTTTCTCTTAGTTCGCGTCTTGAACGCCTTTCGAGTCCACCAATTCGTAATAGAATAGGCGAGTCAAGTTACGGGCAAGTGTGAGTCGGAATTCCATTCTTCTTCCTTGTTATTAAAGAATTTGTGTTTTGGTCAATGGAAGAGTTGGTTGGAAGATACCTACTCGAGGAGGGAGGGGAAGGCATGCCGGCTGCTGCAACCTCTTGGATTGAGACGAGGCGGTCGATAGGTAGGCCGGAGGGACGTTGAATAGATGAGGCACCCAAGGCATTCATTCCCCAAGCATCGGTTGCATCCATGGCTTCATCAATCGAATCAATCCAATCAGCAAAGAGCAAGTTCCATATGAAATAGCTAGTAGAGCAAAAGTCGGTGTGTAATAGCTTTGACGCTATCTTATAAACTACTTGAAACTCGCTTACACGGTTCGCAACCATCTATCTCAAAAAGCACCCATCGTAGCTGGATGGACCGACCGCAGACGGGGAAGGCAACGCTGGACCGAGAAAAGAGAGACGACACTTCTTACAAGATCAACTCGTATCGGAATTAGCATAGAGGCACCAAAGAGGAAACCTTTCTCAAAAACAAGCACCCGTTTCAAGATGCAATGAAACTTCCTTGCAGCCCGTAGCAGAACAGGAGAGATCAATCCAACAAAAGAAGAAAGGATACAACCAACGCTGGACCGACCCCAGACGGATCAGGTTAAGAAAGGTTTCTAACTTAACAAACAAAGAGCACCGGCCCCCTTGTGTCCAAATTGGTATATCGTGGAAAGCGAACTATTCATTGCTTCTGCTCTTCTCCACGATCGGCAAGCGTCACGTTCGGTCTAGCTAACTTTTTTGACTAGTCAGTCTGTCTTGTTGTTGTGGAACCAGCCAAGCCCAGTGAACCAGTCGATCCAACTTCGAGTCGGAGAGCTATTCACAACCAACGGCCTAAGAAGCTAACAAGGGCAAGTAGAACTAGTTGCGCCATACCATAAAGGGCTAGTCGCATCTGCCTTCCGTCGCCTTTGTCCCTATAAGTAAGGCACGGCATTAGCTTCTCTAGACTCGTAGGCAGCATCATCTCTATCAGCTAGTTAGCTAGCCGCAACTAGTTCATGTATCTTGATGGAGATGCCAAGCTCTGGTGGCGGACCAAGATGGAGGACATTCGGAATGGTCGATGCTCGATCAAAACGTGGGACGAGTGAAAGGCAGAGTTGAAGGCTCAATTCAATATTCAATTCAAGTCTACCTACTTTACTTGCCTTTCCTGCCCCCTCTCTAAGGCGTGAGGCTCGTTATTCTTTCTCGTGAGCTAGGTTTAAGAGATCAGTTCCCTGTACTGGACGTTGTTGAGATAAAAGGTCCAAAAACCTCTATCTATTAAGAAAAGGCAGGACGAGAACCTCGTTACTACCTTTTCAACATATAGATGTAGGACAGGGTTCATCCATTTAGATTGTATACTTTAAAGACTTGAAACCCAACCCAACACCCGACTGCGGGCAATCCACAAATGGACGTGATCTTTTTCGGTGCTTACAGACCGTATTCCCCTTTCCGGGCCTTGCACTCACTCATGTCCCCAAGGCAAGCCAAAACCTACTCCTAACAAGTTGCTGGATCGAAGTAGGACATTCTCCATCCGCCCGCCTGCAGCAGAGGGGGTTCGATTCCCGTTATACGCGATGTGGCGAAAAAGACTGATTCAACGAGATATGCCTTGCCTGCATTAAGATTTAAAACTTGTCGTCTACTTTCAGGAAATGTTTGGAACAGAGAACTTACTATAATACAACGCCGCATTCTCCGAAGATTGAGGAACAAGAAGAGATCTATTAAGAGAAAGATTTATCCGAGATCAAATCTTAACAGTTACATCCAATCACAAACTACACGAAAGTTGCCCCTTTTTCATGGGGATTTACCCATCACAGAGATGCACAGAGGAACAGAACGCACTTCATATATCCCTTTTCCACTCAATCCAGAAACAAGATCGGACGTTATTCCGGTTCGTCTCCATTTTTGTGAAACTATTCCTCAAGCAAGGCAGCCGATAAGTCATCGAAGGGTTTGTGTGAATAATGGAATAGTTAGCATTACTCATTTTAAAGTCTCCCACGGTGATATAATCTCTTTTCAAGAAAATGATGGGAGAACCCGCGGTGAAGAAATAAGGAGATCTTTCTATATCGAAATATCAGTTGAAAAAATCATAGGAAAATTCCTTGATCACCCGGTAAGAATGTGGAGAAGAACCAAAACAGAATGGTTCCGCCTACTCAAAACTAAGAGGGGATGCCGCCTACTACTAAAATCCCGGTTTTTGCAACAGTTGCGTTCTTCTATGCAAGAAGAAGACTTAGAAAGAACAAAGAAGTTTGGATCCGAAAAAGTATGCTTAGGCAGTTTCTTCGCTGAGCACAACAGAATGAAGAGGAATTTGTATCATTTCAAATCCCTATTCTTATCGAAGAGAAGGAACGAGAAAAACCGAAATCTTCCTACTCGAACAAGAAGTCCTATAGTTTACAACTCTTCTTTATATAGTAAGTCGACCTATTGCTCCGCATCCCCCCATCAGTTTACTATGAAGAGAAAAATGAAAAGGATCGAACTACCTACTCATTATTCGGAGGTGAATCATAGAACACCAAAAGCTGTGGTATCTTATGGACCTAACATAGGTCACATCCCTCACGACATAAGATTGAAAGATCCAAACCTTCTTCTTTGTAGCGGAAACGGACGTGGCCAAAACATATAAAGATCGGCGTAATCGCTCATAGGGACATTTCTATCCGGATAGAGGATAGTCTAGATCGATTCATAGATAGATCTCTCTCCATATAGATAGGTATCCCCGTGGATAGAGATAAAGATAGGGATCCATCTAGATCTTGATTCACTATTTCCATTTTTTTTCTTGATTCTGATTGATTGCCTTTTTTTTTTGACGACAAGTTTTAAATCTTAATGCAGGCAAGGAAACATCGTTTTTCAATTATTACTTGCTGGGTCGGAGCGTAGACGAGCGAGCAGAGCCCAGGAAACAGGGAAGCCCGTCATAGAGCAGTCGACTAGAAGTAGAAGACTGCTGGCCTGAGAGAAGGCGGCCTCTCTCGGGAAACATGGCCCAATTTCTCTTCTTTCTTTTTGATTTCGGGTTTCTTTATTTTATCAGGGGCCCTGAACGCTAAAAGGTGGGGGAGAAGGAAGCCGAACCTCTGATCGACCTGGACACATAAAAGATTCTCGGCGTCGAGAGATTTGAGATTCCGTAAGTAACTCAGTGAGTGCTTTCTAAGAATGGCTTGGAAGAAGAAAATGAAATAAGAACAACCGCGCTGGTCGTACTAGATCGACTTTCATGCTGGAGTAAGAACTAGCATGAAAGTTCCATTTCAGGGAAGAACGACGTACCATGATACTTTCTGTTTTGTCAAGTCCTGCTTTGGTCTCTGGTTTGATGGTTGTAC